CGGGTCTTACAAAAAAAGGATTAGGTTATTTTAGTAAATACATTCAACCAACCCCAATTCTTTTACCCATTAACATCTTAGAAGATTTCACAAAACCTCTATCCCTTAGTTTTCGACTTTTCGGAAATATATTAGCCGATGAATTAGTCGTTGTTGTTCTTGTTTCTTTAGTCCCTTTAGTAGTTCCTATACCTGTCATGTTTCTTGGATTATTTACAAGTGGTATTCAGGCTCTTATTTTTGCAACTTTAGCCGCAGCTTATATAGGCGAATCTATGGAGGGTCATCATTAATTCATTTTCGAAAGACTATTTTTTCTTATATCAAGTCAATATATGTTTCAAGATAATCTACTTAGGGAACATACTTGTATGTTCTCAAGTATGTTCTATAGTAATAGAAAAGGGATATTAGAGGGGGGTTGTTTAGTATAGAAAGGCCGAACTGGGCATATGGAATCGAATAGTTATAAGCCAACTCCTGTAGCTGTTTCAATTCAAAGAAAGATTCTAGAATCCAATTGAATTTAAGGTAGAATGCTGGGTTTACGTTATGGAAGAAAGGCATGTATATTGGATATTAGATATTGACTATTTATATATGAACTAATATTAAGCCCTACTTTAATGAAGTCTTTTTTTATGTTTTTTTTCATTTATTTATGACTATGAATTGAATGAATAAACAAAGAAAATCAAGCAAGAAAGGGTCGAAGAATTCAACGAATGGTTAGAAAGAAGGAAATGAGAAACTCACGTTGTATAGATTCAGGAAAGACTCAACAAATAGGAACTAAAAAGGAGAAACCCTTTCTGATGATCTGATGGAATATTTTTATTTCAATTCGGAGTTCTTACTGACTTCGACTGGCTGAATCTTAGTCGATGGAATAATTCAGTCAAAATTTTTTCGTTGATTGTATCATTAACCATTTCTTTTTTTTTTGTGTGAGGAACTTATCATGAATCCACTTATTTCTGCCGCTTCCGTTATTGCTGCTGGATTGGCTGTAGGGCTTGCTTCTATTGGACCAGGAGTTGGTCAAGGTACTGCTGCAGGCCAAGCTGTAGAAGGTATTGCGAGACAGCCCGAAGCAGAGGGTAAAATACGCGGTACTTTATTGCTTAGTTTGGCTTTTATGGAAGCTTTAACAATTTATGGATTGGTTGTAGCATTAGCTCTTTTATTTGCGAATCCTTTTGTTTAATCCTAATCCGAAAAAAATACGTATTTTTTTCTTTCTTTGGCTTGCCTGCTTGCCTTTTCGCATTATACCAAGATTTCGGATTTCGCTCCTACAATTGCTTATTCGTTGAGAAAAACCGGGGGGAAGGGCTGATTTGAGGATGAGGAATTAGTGTTACTGACTCGCTTTCTTCCTTCCCCTTCTTAGCCCAACGAAAGCTTTGCTTTTTAGGAAATGGTGCAAGGAGGTATTTCGCAATTTACACGAAACCCCGGTACCTAATCCTATTCGAATAAGTCTGATTCTTATTGGAAATCTCAATTGAAAAAGAAAATACATTGCGCAATGGAATAGATTTTGAATCTATTTTCGATTTCTAAATAGGAAATAGGTCAAGTAATACAACAAAAAAGAATGTTCGATTTTTTAGTCTATCTATAAGAGGAGATCATATGAAAAATGTAACCGATTCTTTCGTTTCCCCGGGTCACTGGCCATCTGCCGGGAGTTTCGGATTTAATACCGATATTTTAGCAACAAATCCAATAAATCTAAGTGTAGTGATTGGCGTATTGATCTTTTTTGGAAAGGGAGTGTGTGCGAGTTGTTTATTTCAAGAATAGACTGGATTCAACCAGCTGCACCTCTTTTCGGTATAACTAGTAAAGAAAGGTGCATGATCTCGCGAATTACTTCTGAATAAATTAAGAAATCATATAATCATATGTAAGAACCATAGCATTTCGTGATTCGTTGGTAAATATACTTTGATTCTCTAGCAACCAATAACGTGGAACTATTAACATGGTTAAAGCTAAACCGTTTGAAGTTCAGCCACAGCATGGTACTCTTTCTACCACTATATTAATACCGAAATGGTTTCCCATTTCCAAGGAATAGTTAGAAATTTATCGATATATAACACTCATATCGATAAAAAGATTTGAAACTTTTATTGGTATTGGAAAAGGGTTCATACTTTTTTCTTTTTTTTACATTTTTGTTTAAATGCCAAATGCTGAGTTGATGACCTATTTATAAAATAAATCTCAAATAAGAAAATTTTTTTGGATTTGAAAAAAAAAAACAACTTTGCTGACAATTACATATTTTTTGTTTGGTCAGAAGAGTCCTCCAAAAATTCTAGCCTTGGATTATTGATTCATTTCCAATTTTGTTCGAATAGGAACAAAGAGTAGAGGATAGGTTCATTACATTCAAAAAAGATATGGAAATTTACCATAAAAAAATTGAAGTAATTGAGCGTGAGAGCCAAATGAATCGAAAGATTCAAGTTTGGTTCGGGAAGGGATC